CATACAATCGCTATTCATAATGGAAAGGAACATTTACCTATTTATATAACAGATCGTATGGTAGGTCACAAATTGGGAGAATTCGCGCCTACTCTGACTTTCGCGAGACATGCAAGAAACGATAATAAATCTCGTCGTTAAGTTAATTGGAATTTGGAATTAAGAATAGAAAAATTGAGAAAAAAAAAATAGATGTGAATCAAACAAAGGCGGGGGATAACCTTATTTATGACAAATTTCAAAAAGATAGGGAATAACCCTATGATAAAGAACTCAAGTTCAGGTAAAGAAGTAAAAGTTTTAGCTCAACATATATGTATGTCTGTTTTAAAAGCACGAAGAGTAATTGATCAGATTCGCGGGCGTTCCTATGAGGAAACACTTATGATACTGGAACTCATGCCTTATCGAGCATCTTATCCCATTCTCAAATTGGTTTATTCTGCAGCGGCAAATGCTAATCATAATATGGGTTTGAAGGAAGCTGATTCATTCATTAGTAAAGCCGAAGCCAATAGGAGTACTATTGTGAAAAAGTTAAGACCGCGGGCTCGAGGACGTAGTTATCTGATAAAAAGACCGACATGTCATATAACAATTGTATTAAAAGATAAATCTAAATCATTTTTAGATCAATCTAAGATTTAGATTCATATAAAATAAAAAAATATGGATGAAAAATAAAATAGAATAGAAAAATATGGGACAAAAAATAAATCCACTTGGTTTCAGACTTGGTACAACTCAAAGTCATCATTCCTTTTGGTTCGCACAACCAAAAAATTATTCCGGGGGTCTACAGGAAGATGCAAAAATACGGAATTGTATCAAGAACTATGTACAAAAAAATAGGAAAATATCCTCAGGTTTCGAAGGAATTGCACGTATAACAATTCAAAAAAAAATCGATTTGATCCAAGTCATAATCTATATTGGATTCCCAAATTTATTAATAGAGGGGCAAACACGAGGAATCGAAGAATTACAGATGAATGTACAAAAGGAGTTTAATTCTGTAAACCGGAGACTCAACATTGCTATCACAAGAGTTGAAAAACCTTATGGACAACCTAATATTCTTGCAGAATATATAGCTTTACAATTAAAAAATAGAGTTTCGTTTCGAAAAGCAATGAAAAAAGCTATTGAATTAACTGAACAAACGGATACAAAAGGAATTCAAGTGCAAATAGCAGGCCGTATCGACGGAAAAGAAATTGCACGTGTTGAATGGATCAGAGAGGGTAGAGTTCCCCTACAAACAATTCGCGCTAAAATTGATCATTGTTCCTATACAATTCGAACTATTTATGGAGTATTAGGTATAAAAATTTGGATATTTGTAGACGAGGAATAATCAACCTTGTCTTCCCATTCTGTCCAGTGATAAAACAAAAAATGACAAACTCTTTCATTCTTTTTTCGTTAAAAATAAAAAAATGAACAATTCTAATTCTATAAGGTTAAATAAAAATTCGATTGATCATTTGGTATAATTGCTATGCTTAGTGTGTGACTCGTTAGTTTTTTCTTTATAGTTTCAAGTTGGGATTCAAAAAAAAAATAAACTGACCCCTGCTATAAACTTTGTAATTATATAAAATAAACTAATAACCAACTTATTGCTTCGTATTGTCGAGATCCCAAGAAACAGTCACTATATGAATGAGTGGATCTATCATATGGTTGTAGCAACTGAAATTCTTTCAACAAAAAATAGATCTGATTATGGGTTGTAAAGCAAAAAAAAAAAATAAAGGGATGTGGATAAATGGAAGGATGATAGAAAGAAAGAACAAAAATATCAATGATATATGATTCCAATATGTATGGTCTATGAATCACGTCATAAAAGGCAGTGTGATAAAGCATCAATACTGATAATCAATACTGATAAGATAATTATAAATATAAGAATTTAAAAATGAAATAAATTTAAATAGAATAAAATAATAAAGAGCCTTCAGGTTAATAAAAACTGAGGAAATTGACTTGGGAACGAATTTTGTTGGAAGCTCCATTGCAAAGTTCGGACCTAACCATTAATGGAGAAGCTATGGGAACGACAGAACCTGTGACTGCATAGGCTTCTATTGAAAACGAATCCTAATAATTCATTGGGTGGGATGGCGGAACGGACCAAGAAAAAATTGATTTATTCTGAGAGGTTATGAATTGAACCTTCGAATGAAACAGGAAAGAGTAAATATTCGCCCGCGAAACCTCTATTTATTGGATTACAATCTTTTGTCGTAATTCGATAGAGGTAAAAAAAAATAAGGAAAGGATTCGTTATGTTATAAAAATAAAAAAGAGAAACATTACATTATCTATAAAGATACATAAATGTACACACACGTCTAGCTGTATTGTATATCTTGTATCTACATCTTCCTTCTTATGTAAGAAATTAAATATCAATAAAAGCCATTACTTGGTGTATTATCTATTAATGTGTGTACCTATTAATGTGTATCTATTAATGTGTATCTATAATATTATTGAATTAGAATCCTTTCATTCGCGAGGAGCTGGATGAGAAGAAACTCTCATGTCCGGTTCTGCAGTAGAGATGGAATTAAGAAACAACCATCGACTATAACCCCAAAAGAACCAGATTTCGTAAACAGCATAGAGGAAGAATGAAAGGAATATCTTGTCGAGGCAATCATATTTGTTTCGGCAGATACGCTCTTCAGGCACTTGAACCTGCTTGGATTACAGCTAGACAAATAGAAGCAGGGCGAAGAGCAATGACACGATATGTGCGTCGTGGTGGAAAAATATGGGTACGTATATTTCCCGACAAACCTGTTACAGTAAGACCCGCGGAAACACGTATGGGTTCGGGGAAGGGATCCCCTGAATATTGGGTATCCGTTGTTAAACGGGGTCGAATACTTTATGAAATGGGTGGAGTATCAGAAACTGTAGCTAGAGCAGCTATCTCAATAGCTGCGCGCAAAATGCCTATACGAACTCAATTTCTTATTTCAGGATAGAGATGCAGAACTAAACAAAAAGGGGTATTGGGGATGAAAAAACAACCGCAGGTTTATTTATTTCTGGACGGACAATATTTCTTTTTTTTCTTTCATACTTTTGCATTGAAATAACAGATTGAAATAAAAATGATATGATTCAACCTCAGACCCTTTTGAATGTAGCGGATAACAGCGGAGCTCGAAAATTGATGTGTATTCGAATCATAGGAGCTGGTAATCACCGATATGCTCATATTGGTGATGTTATTGTTGCTGTAATCAAAGAAGCAGTTCCCAATATGCCTCTAGAAAGATCAGAAGTAATTAGAGCTGTAATTGTACGTACATGTAAAGAACTCAAACGTGAAAACGGTATGATAATACGATATGACGACAATGCTGCAGTTGTCATTGATCAAGAAGGAAATCCAAAAGGAACTCGAGTTTTTGGTGCGATCGCTCGAGAATTGAGACAGTTAAATTTTACTAAAATAGTTTCATTAGCTCCCGAAGTATTATAAATAGTAGTAGATGAGACTATGATATAGTAGGGTATCTGAAATATATCAAATTAGTAGATTGTGTCTCACGTATATACTTTATAATAAAAAAAAAAAAATAAAAAAAAAGGAAACATGTTGATTATATCAAAATTTGGAGGAACCTATAATTCTAGTTCGTCATGGGTAGGGACACTATTGCCGATCTAATAACTTCTATAAGAAATGCTGACACGGATAAAAAAGGAAGGGTTCGAATAGCATCTACAAATATCACCGAAAACATTGTTAAAATACTTCTACGAGAAGGTTTTATTGAAAACGTTCGGAAACATCAGGAGAGTAACAAATATTTCTTGGTTTCAACTCTGCGACATAGAAAAACCAGAAAAGGAATATATAAAACTAGAACCATTTTAAAGCGTATCAGCCGGCCCGGCTTACGAATTTATTCCAACTATCAACGAATTCCTAAGATTTTAGGTGGAATGGGAATTGTAATTCTTTCTACTTCTCGAGGTATAATAACAGATCGAGAAGCTCGACTAGAAAGAATTGGAGGAGAAATTTTGTGTTATATATGGTAATCTTCCACCTCTGGTATCCTAATTTGATCTCTAACTTCCTATTTGTAAAATAGAGAGGAAAAGTGAGTTATATAACTCTTCCTCCATTAGTTGATACTTCAAGGAGGTTACCTGGAATGAAAGAACAAAAATTGATTCATGAGGGTTTAATTACTGAATCACTTCCCAACGGTATGTTCCGGGTCCGTTTAGATAATGAAGATCTAATTCTAGGATATGTTTCAGGGAGGATCCGCCGCAGTTTTATACGGATACTACCGGGAGATAGAGTAAAAATTGAAGTAAGTCGTTATGATTCAACCAGGGGACGTATAATTTATCGACTTCGCAACAAAGATTCGAACGATTAGGTTATTTTTTTAACCATGGGTATACAATTCGAAGTTCAAAAAAAATTCAAGAGACTTATTCTCTTCCAAGAAGTGGATTCAGAATTAAGGTAAGGAATAAAAAATATGAAAATAAGGGCTTCCGTTCGTAAAATTTGTGAAAAATGTCGACTGATTCGCAGGCGTGGACGAATTATAGTGATTTGTTCCAATCCGAAACATAAACAGAGACAAGGGTAATTCTTCTAAAAAAGAACTTTACTTTCCAAAATAAAAAAAAAATATATGTAAAAATAAGGTAAAGGATCCGTTTTAACATGAAATGGATATCTCCGTATCTTTTCTTTTTGTATATTTCTGACTCATAAATATGAGATGATAAAATATGACAAAAGCTATACCAAGAATTGGTTCACGTAGGGATGGGCGTATTGGTTCACGTAAGAATGGACGTAGAATACCAAAAGGCGTTATTCATGTTCAAGCGAGTTTCAACAATACCATTATAACTGTTACAGATGTACGAGGTCGGGTAGTTTCTTGGGCCTCCGCCGGTACTTCTGGATTCAAAGGCACAAGAAGAGGAACACCTTATGCTGC